GTGTACCTCTTCTTGTGCCTTTGAATCCAGAAGTACCTGCGGAGGCCCAAGAAACCACCCGACCTCGTACATCTGTAACAGTTACAATGGTATTGTTGAAACTCGCTTGAACATGAATAATTCCTTTTGGTATTCTACGTCCATTCTTACGTGAACCAATACGTCCATTCCTACGTGAACCAATTCTTGGCATAGCTTTTGTCATATTTTATCATCTCATAAATATGAGTCAGAAATATACAGAAAGAAAAGATACGGAGATATCCATTTCATGTTAAAACAGATCTTTTATTCTTACATGGGTCCTCCCCTTTAGAAAAGAAAGTTCTTTTTTAGAAAGATTATCCTTGTCTCTGTTTATGTCTCGGATTGGAACAAATCACTATAATTCGTCCGCGCCTACGGATCAGTCGACATTTTTCACAAATTTTACGAACAGAAGTCCTTATTTTCATATTTCTTATTCCTTACCTTAATTCTGAATCTACTCTTTTGAGGAAAATAAGTTTCTTGAATATTTTTTTTTTAACTTCGAATTGTGTCCCCATGAAAGGAATGTTTAAAAAATCACCTAATCGTTCGAATCCTTGTTGCGAAGTCTATAAATTATACGTCCTCTGGTTGAATCATAACGACTTACTTCAATTTTTACTCTATCTCCCGGTAGTATCCGTATAAAACTGCGCCGGATCCTCCCTGAAGCATAACCTAGAATTAGATCTTCATTATCTAAACGGACCCGGAACATACCGTTGGGAAGTGATTCAGTAATTAAACCTTCATGAATCAATTTTTGTTCTTTCATTCCAGGTAACCCCCTTGAAGTATCAACTAATGAAGGAAGAGGTATATAACTCACTTTTCCTCTCTATTTCACAAATGGGAAGTTAGAGATAAAATTAGGATACCAGAGGAGGAGGATCACCATATATAACACAAAATTTCTCCTCCAATTCTTTCTAGTCGAGCTTCTCGATCTGTCATTATACCTCGAGAAGTAGAAAGAATTACAATTCCCATTCCACCTAAAATCTTAGGAATTCGTTGATAGTTGGAATAAATTCGTAAACCGGGTCGGCTGATACACTTTAAAACGGTTCTATATATTCCTTTCCTAGTCTTTCTATGTCGCAGGGTTGAAACCAAGAAATATTTCTTATTTTCCTGATGTTTCCGAACATTTTCAATAAAACCTTCTCGTAGAAGTATTTTAACAATGTTTTCGGTGATATTAGTAGATGCTATTCGGACCGTTCCTTTTTTATTCATGTCAGCATTTCTTATAGAAGTTATTATATCGGCAATAGTGTCCCTACCCATAACGAACTATAATTTTTTGTGCCTCCTAATTTTGATATAATCAACATGTTTCCTTTTTTCTTTTTTCTTTGTTTTTTTTTGAATTATTCCATTTTTTAAAGTATATGCGTGAGACACAATCTATTAATTTGATCTATTTCAGATAGCCTACTATATCATAGTGTCATCTACTAGTATTTATAATACCTCGGGAGCTAATGAAACTATTTTAGTAAAATTCAACTGTCTCAATTCCCGAGCGATCGCACCAAAAACTCGAGTTCCTTTTGGATTTCCTTCTTGATCAATGACGACCGCTGCATTGTCATCATATCGTATTATCATACCGTTGTCACGTTTGAGTTCTTTACATGTACGTACAATTACAGCTCTAATGACTTCTGATCTTTCTAGAGGCATATTTGGCACTGCTTCTTTGATTACAGCAACAATAACGTCACCAATATGAGCATATCGGTGATTACCAGCTCCTATGATTCGAATACACATCAATTCTCGAGCTCCGCTGTTATCCGCTACATTCAAAAGGGTCTGAGGTTGAATCATATATTTTTTATTTGAATCTCTTATTTCAATGCAAAGGATGAAGGAAAAAAAGAAATATTGTCCGTCCAGAAAAAAATAAACCTGCGGTTGTTTTTTCATCCTCAATATCCCTTTTGTTTAGTTCTACATCCCTATCGTGAAATAACAAATTGAGTTCGTATAGGCATTTTGCACGCAGCTATTTCAATAGCTGCTCTGGCTACAGTTTCTGATACTCCGCCCATTTCATAAAGTATTCGACCCGGTTTAACAACAGATACCCAATATTCGGGGGATCCCTTTCCCGAACCCATACGTGTTTCGGTAGGTCTTACTGTAACAGGTTTGTCGGGAAATATACGTACCCATATTTTTCCACCACGACGCGCATATCGTGTCATTGCTCTCCGCCCCGCTTCTATCTGTCTAGCTGTGATCCAAGCGGGTTCAAGTGCCTGAAGAGCGTATCCGCCGAAACAAATATGATTGCCTCGACAAGATATTCCCCTCATTCTTCCTCTATGTTGTTTACGAAATCTGGTTCTTTTGGGGTTATAGTTGATGGTTGTTTCTTAATTCCATCTCTATTGCAGAACCGGACATGAGAGTTTCTTCTCATCCAGCTCCTCGCGAATGAAACGATTCAATAATATTAAATATTACAGATACACATGTATAATTATAATTATTATTTATAATTATTATTATAAATAATAATATAAGTAATTATGAGTTAATAATATAAGTAATTATAAGTAATGAATGGCATTTATTGATATTTAATTTGTTACATATTTAATTTGTTACAAAGGAAGATGTATATACAAAATATACAGCTGGACGTGTATATTATTAGATATAGAAAATATAAAAAATGCTTCTTTTTTTAGAATATAACGTATAATATAATGAATCCTTATTTTTACCTCTATCGAATCGGGCCAAAAATTGTAATCCAATAAATAAATAAAGGTTTCGCGGGCGAATATTGACTCTTTCATTCGTAAGGTCAATTCACGACACCTCTCAGAATAAATCAATTTTTTCTTGGTTCGTTCCGCCATCCCACCCAATGAATTATTAGGATTCGTTTTCAATAGAATCCTATGTAGTCACAGGTTTCGTCGTTCCCATAGCTTCTCCATTAATGGTTAGGCCTGAACTCTGCAATGGAGCTTCCGGCAAAATTCGTTCCCGAGTCAATCTCCTCAGTTTTTATTAACCCGAGGCTCTTTATTCTTTATTATTTTTTTTTTTCTTTTTTTTATATTTTATTTATTTATATTTCATTTATATATTTATATCAGTATTGATTATATCAGTATTAATGCTTTATCACACTGCCTTTTATGAGGTGATTCATAGACCATACATATTGGAATCATATATCATTGATATTTTTGTTCTCTCTTTCTATCATCCTTCCATTTATCCACATCCCTTTATTTTTGCTTCACAACCCATAATCAGATTTCTTTTTTATGGAAAAAATTTCAGTTGCTACAACTATATGATCGATCCACCCATATAGTGACTGTTTCTTGGGATCTTGACAATACGAAGCAATAAGTTGGTTATTAATTTATATGGTTACTAAGTTCATAGTAGGGGTTAGTCTATTTTTTTTTTTTTTTTTTGAATCTCAACCCTAAACTCTAAAGAAAAAACTAACGAGTCACACACTAAGCATAGCAATTATACTAAATGGTCAATCGAATTTTTATTCAACCTTATAGAATTAGAATTGTTCATTTTTGTTTGATTTAACAGAAAAAGAATGAAACAGTTTGTAATTTTTTGTTCTATCACTGGACAGAATGGCAAGACAAATGAAGGTCTATTATTTCTCGTTTACAAATATCCAAACTCGTTTACAAATATCCAAATTTTGATGCCTAATACTCCATAAATAGTTCGAATTGTATAGGAACAATGATCAATTTTAGCGCGAATTGTTTGTAGGGGAACCCTACCTTCTCTGATCCATTCGACACGTGCAATTTCTTTTCCGTCGATACGCCCTGCGATTTGTACTTGAATTCCTTTTGTATCTGTTTGTTCAGTTAATTCAATAGCTTTTTTCATTGACTTTCGAAACGAAACTCTATTTTTTAACTGTAAAGCTATATATTCTGCAAGAATATTTGGTTGTCCATAAGGTTTTTCAATTCTTGTGATAGCAATGTTGAGTCTCCGGTTCACAGAATGAAGTTCCTTTTGTACATTCATCTGTAATTCTTCTATTCCTCGTGTTTGGCCCTCTATTAATAAATTTGGGAATCCAATATGGATTATGACCTGGATCAAATCGATTCTTTTTTGAATTCCTATACGTGCGATTCCTTCGAAACCCGAGGATATTCTCCTATTTTTTTGTACATAGTTCTTGATACAATTCCGTATTTTTTCATCTTCCTGTAAACCCACGGAATAATTTTTTGTTTGTGCGAACCAAAAGGAACGATGACTTTGGGTTGTACCAAGTCTGAAACCAAGTGGATTTATTTTTTGTCCCATATTTTTCTATTATGTTCTCTTTCCATTCATATTTTTAATATGAATCTAAATCTTAGATTGATTGATCTAAAAATGATTTAGATTTTTCCTTTAATACAATTGTTATATGACAAGTGGTTTTTTTTATCGGATAACTACGTCCCCGAGCCCGAGGTCTTAACTTTTTCACAATAGCACCCCTATTGACTTCGGCTTTACTAATGAATGAATCAGCTTCGTTCAAACCCATATTATGATTAGCGTTTGCTGCTGCAGAATAAACCAATTGTAAAATTGGATAAGATGCTCGATAAGGCATGAGTTCCAGTATCATAAGTGTTTCCTCATAGGAACGTCCGCGAATCTGATCAATTACTCTTTGCGCTTTTAAAACAGACATACATATATGTTGAGCTAAAACTTTTATTTCTCCATTTTCTTCTCTACCTAACCTCCAGGTCTTTATCATAAGGTCACCCCCCACTAATGAATGAAAAGTACTTTTTTAGTTTCTTTTTTTTTTTTATTTTACTTTTTTTTTATTTATATTATTTTATTTATATTATATTAATAATATTTCTATTAATATTTAATATTCAAAAATATTAAATATTAATAATTTAACGACGAGATTTATTGTCGTTTCTTGCATGTCTCGC